CACGTTAGCCAGATTAGTCAACATTTCTATGTTTCGATGCAACAACAAGATTTCCTTTTTAACAAGTAGTTTTGTTGGTTGGTTAATTGGTCACATTTTATTCATGAAATGGGTTGGATTGGTATTATTCTGGATACGGCAAAATCATTCTATTCGATCTAATAAGTATCTTGTGTCAGAATTGAGAAATTCTATGGCTCGAATCTTTAGTATTCTCTTATTTATCACCTGTGTTTACTATTTAGGCAGAATGCCGTCGCCTATTGTCACTAAGAAACTGAAAGAGAAAGAAACCTCAGAAACGGAAGAAAGCGATGTAGAAACAACTTACGAAATGAAGGAGACTAAACAGGAACAAGAGGGATCCACCGAAGAAAACCTTTGTTCGGAAGAAAAGGAGGATCTGGACAAAATAGATGAAACGGAAGAGATCCGAGTGAATGGAAAGGAAAAAACAAAGGATGAATTTCACTTGAAAGAGGCACGCTATCAAGATAGCCCAGTTTACGAAGATTCTGATCTGGAGACCCATCAAGAAAATTGGGAATTGGGAAGACTGAAAGAAGAGAAAAAGAAAAGAATAAATAGAAATAAAAAAATTGACACATAAGAAAAATACAAGAATAAATAAGATGAGATTCGCCCACCTCCCATATATTTTATCCCTTCGCCCATAAAGAAACTTGCAACACCAATCCCATTTAGAATTCCATCAATTATATATTTATCAAAAAACTGAGTTAGCTCGGCTAAACCTCTTATACTCATGGTGAAAATCCCAGTATAAAAGATATCTATATAACCACGATTATATGACCAATTGTATATCATACCTTTTATTTTGTCCAGAATAATTCTTTTAGGACCTCTTTTGAAAAAGAAATTAATTAAGCCCAAATTTTTGAAAGATGAATAAATAGATCCATAAAAAAGAGATGCTATCAATAGTCCGAAAAGAGCTATACTTACTGAAAAAAAAGCATTTGAAAAAAATCCATACCAATCCTCAGAAGAATTCAATTTCTGATGAAAAAGGGTTGTCGATGGAGTTAACCATTTCGATAATAGATCCAAATCTATTGCTCCTCCGTTAAAAGAAATTCCTATTGATCCAATGAACAAAGTTAATAGTACTAATACAAGGAGAGGAAATAACATAGTATTGCTCGATTCGTGAGGATACATATAAGTGTATCTATTTCTAAAGTAAGTACTAAAGTCTCGTATCTTACTTCTTACATTCTTGTCAATTTTAGATATATTTTTTGAAAAAAAGAAATTACTATTGACTTTCTTAAGTGTCTCTTTTCCCCATAGAGATATTGAATAAAACGAGCTCTTTTTTGTACTACTAAGACTATTATAATCTTGAAAATTAATGCGCAAAAACCCATCAAAGGTAAGTAAGTACATCCTAAACATATAAAATGCGGTTAATCCTGTTGTGAACCAAGCTATTAGTGCGAAAATTGGTGAGTACAACCAGCTATCGTGAAGAATTTCATCTTTGGACCAAAAACAAGCAAGAGGCGGAATACCACAAAGAGAAAGTGTACCTAAAAAAAAAGTAATCTTTGTAATTGGAACATATTTTGTTAAACCTCCCATAAGAACCATATTCTGACTTTTCTCTGGTGAATATCCAACAATAGGTTCCATTGAATGAATAATGGATCCGGATCCCAAAAACAATAAAGCTTTAGAATAGGCATGGGTGATCAAATGAAATAAAGCAGCTCGATAAGAACCTATACCTAGAGCTAACATAATATAACCCAATTGAGACATTGTAGAATAAGCTAAACTTCTTTTAATGTCTCTTTGGGCAAGAGCTAAAGTAGCTCCTAAAAGTACTGTTATTATACCTACTAAACAAAGGAGATTCATTATGTAAGGTATAACTATGAAAAGAGGAAGAAGCCGAGCTACAAGAAAAATCCCTGCTGCTACCATAGTAGCAGCGTGTATAAGAGCCGAAATAGGAGTGGGGCCTTCCATGGCATCAGGTAACCATACGTGAAGGGGGAATTGTGCGGATTTAGCAACTGCACCGACAAATAAGAAAAAGGCACATAAAGTAGCAAATAAAGAATTTACCCCATTATTATGGATCAAGGTATTCACTATTTGGAACAAATCCCGAAATTCGAAACTACCAGTTATCCAATAAAATCCTAAAGTCCCTAATAATAAACCAAAATCTCCTATACGATTAGTTACAAAAGCTTTTTGACAAGCACTTGCTGCAACGGGTCGTGTGAACCAAAAACCTATCAATAAATACGAACACATTCCCACTAGTTCCCAAAAAATATAAATTTGTATCAAATTGGAACTAGTAACTAATCCCAACATTGAAGCATTGGAAAAACTCATATGAGCAAAAAATCGCAAATATCCTTGGTCGTGAGACATATAATTGTCACTATAAATAAAAACCAGGATTCCAACAGTAGTAATTAGTATTGACATAATAGAAGTAAGTGGATCGATCAAGTGTCCGAACTCTAATAAAAAATCATTATTGATGGTCCAAGACCATAGATATTGATAGGTCAAACTTCCATTTATTTGCTGAATAGACAGATTGGCCGAAAACCATAGAGCTATACTTAGTAGTAAAACACTTAGGAAAGCCCACATACGACGAAGATCTTTTGTTGCTGTCGGAATAAGTAGAAGTCCAAATCCTATTGACATAGTAACTGGGAGCGGAAAAAGGGGTATTATCCATGCATATTTATATGTATATTCCATAAGAAACTAAATTGTTCTTTTTTCTTCTAATTGTTTCCAATTCACCAATTCTGATCTCTTTTTAAAAGAACAAAAAAAATAAGAAAAATATCAAATACAAAAATACAAACATTGGAATTAAGACTTTTTGTTTTATTTAATATTTGAAATAAAAGTTGCAATAGGTTGGTCATATATCAAATAATATGATCAAATATTTAGTCAAGTTTATTACTTAGTTATTAATTAACTGAAAACTCTAGAAAAGAAAGATATTTTTGAAATAATATGACATCATATGAGATTTTGAATAATTGGATTTTCCCTTTACATTATATTCTAATTATGTAAAATGTAAAATTATGTAATTTAGAGATATATTATATATTTCTAGATTGAAGATAGATTTCTTAAAAAGTGAAGTTACAAATTTCTTTATCTCTTTCTATTTATTTATACTATATAACTATAATAACTATATACTTTAGAACATCTAACTATATACTTTAGAACTTTTTAGTTTACTTTTACTATTTAGTATTTAGATAAATTAGATAAATATACTATTCTTAATATTAAATATGAATATTTGCAATATTTTATATATGACTGTATGACTCTAATATTTTAATATATATTTTAATATATATTCTATATTAAATACTATTAATATAGAATCATAGTACATAGTATAATAATGTATTCTAAGAAATTAGAGTATAATAATATAGTAAAATTACATTACTTTTTTTGTATATTTATATTCTTTTTGTATATATTCTTTATATAAAAGAATAACAATAAATAGAAAATACTTATGTAATTATTACATTATGCAAATATAAGAATGAAGATCTAAATTTGAAATTTATAGAATTAAGTATAGATAATTACTAAGAAAAAGTAATTTATTTTGAACAATATATGTCTTTCACATACAACGATAAAAAGGAGTCACCTACCTTTTGAATGGCAGTTCCAAAAAAACGTACTTCTATGTCAAAAAAACATATTCGTAGAAATCTTTGGAAAAAAAAAGGATCTTTAGAGGCAGTAAAAGCTTTTTCTTTAGCTAAATCTATTTCCACCGGACAGTCAAAAAGTTTTTTTGTGCGACAAAAAAAAGTCTTGGAAAAATATTAATTGACATGTTTCAAAGAATTTCCAAATTCCCATTTTTTAATTGGAAGACAAACGATTCAATTTCACTTCTCCTTATTAGTTAGAGCTAGGTAATATGAAAAATCAGCATCTTTCTTTCTACTTGATTCAAAGTACTCAGTATTGTGTATTTTCTTTTTTTTATCATTTTTTTTCTTTTTTATAGTCTTTCTATATTTCTATTATATATTATATATATATTAATTATATATATATTATTCTATTTATTTATTTATTTATCGAAATTTATATTGATTTATATTGAATTCGTGAGATGGTTTTTTCTTTCTTATGAATTGTGCTTTTCTATTTTGAAAAGCACAATTACGATAGACAAAGAAAAATCTGAATATTTCATTATACTTTATACTAAAGTGTTGGGTCTAAAAATCGTTGGAAAAAATTATGAATTTTATACCCCGACTGAGAACGAAGCTTTTGAGTTCTGACTGTTCTGGATAAACAAGAGCTAGGTTTCTAGTACGGAAAAGTTCATTATTAAAACTGAACTTACGAAGATGAAGATACTAATTAAGTATTATTTCTATTGAACATTTTCATATGAATGGAAATGCATCTTTATTCATTGTTTCTTAAACTATATTGAATCATAGACAATTCAACATGAATTTCCTATTATTATTCAAATATTTCATATTTAGGGTAAGCCGCCATGGTGAAATTGGTAGACACGCTGCTCTTAGGAAGCAGTGCTAGAGCATCTCGGTTCGAGTCCGAGTGGCGGCATATATAATAATTATTAATAATATAGACACATAGACACAATAGATCTAATAGAATAGAAGATATTGAAAATCTTCTATCTTAGATTTTATTTTTTTCTTTAATCCTCTCCCCGATTTCAATTATTTAAAAGGGACTCTTATTTATGATATTTGCGACCTTAGAACATATATTAACTCATATTTCCTTTTCGATCATCTCAATTGTGATTCTAATTCATTTGATGAACTTATTAGTCGACGAAATCGAAGGATTACGTAATTCGTCAGAAAAAGGGATGATAGCTACTTTTTTCTCTATAACAGGGTTTTTAGTTATTCGTTGGATTTCTTCGGAACATTTTCCCTTAAGTAATTTATACGAATCATTAATCTTCCTTTCATGGAGTTTATCCATTATTCATATGATTCCGTATCTTGGCAATCATAAAAATGATTTAAGCGCAATAACTGCACCAAGTGCCATTTTTACCCAAGGTTTCGCCACGTCAGGTCTTTCAAATGAAATGCATCAACCCGCAATATTAGTACCTGCTCTACAATCTCAGTGGTTAATGATGCATGTTAGTATGATGCTATTGAGCTATGCAGCTCTTTTATGCGGATCATTATTATCAATTGCTCTTATAGTGATTACATTTCAAAAAAAAATCGATTTTTTCAATAATTTCTTAAGTTTAAGGAAGTCGTTTTTCTTTGGTAATATGGAATATTTGAACGAAAAAAGAAGTGTATTAAAAAAGACTTTTTTCCTCTCATTTCAAAATTTTTACAAATATCAATTAATTCAGCGTTTAGATTATTGGAGTTATCGTGTCATTAGTTTAGGGTTTACCTTTTTAACCATAGGCATTCTTTCTGGAGCAGTATGGGCTAATGAAGCATGGGGTTCTTATTGGAATTGGGACCCTAAGGAAACTTGGGCATTTATTACTTGGGCCATATTTGCAATTTATTTACATACTAGAACAAATTCAAAATTGCAAGATCAAGGCACGAATTCGGCATTTGTAGCTTCTATAGGATTTCTCCTAATTTGGATATGCTATTTTGGGATTAATCTATTAGGAATCGGGTTCCATAGTTATGGTTCATTCCAATTGATATCTAATTGAATAAAATAAACTACATGAAGAATACATAAAAAAATCGTCTGATACACAATGAATTTTTGTGCGAGTTTTTGAGAACCTTTTGAATAATTCCTCTATTTAAACGGTTCTCAAAAACTTTAGATGTATCTCATTACAATTCTAATTCACCTTTCCCTTTTTTTCATTGTACAACGAAGAATCGTGAAAATATGAAAGTCAAAGAATTCTAATACTTTCTTTTCAATTAATGAATTTTATTTCATTTCTTATTGAATCTAAAAAAAGAATTAGTATCTATAAAAATAATTAGATACTAGAACTTGTACCTTGTCAACCGATAACGAGAGAACGAAATCAGGATAAATACCAATTCCTATTACAGGTAAAAAGATACAGATCGAAACAAAAAGTTCTCGTGGTCCAGAATCAAAAAAATTCGAGTTTTGAATATTGAATAGCTTGTATCCATAGAAAATCTGCCGTAACATAGATAATAAAAAAATAGGAGTTATTATCATTCCAATTGCCATTACAAAAGTAATTAACATTTTTGGCATGAAAAGATATTTTGGGCTGGTAATTATTCCGAAAAATACTAATAATTCTGCAACAAAACCACTCATTCCTGGCAATGCAAGAGAAGCCATCGAGAAACTACTAAACATGGTAAATATTTTTGGCATTGGGATAGATATCCCCCCCATCTCTTCGAGATAAACAAAACGTATTCTATCACAACTTGTTCCTGCTAAGAAAAAAAGTGCAGCACCAATCAATCCATGAGATATTATTTGTAAAATGGCTCCATTAAGTCCCATGCCAGTTATAGAACCAATCCCTATAATTATGAAACCCATGTGAGATACGGAAGAATAGGCAATACGTTTTTTTAAATTGCGTTGACCGAGAGAGGTTGAAGCTGCATAAATGATTTGTATTATTCCTACTATCACCAACCAGGGAGATAATCTAGAATGAGCGTGAGCTAATAATTCCATATTGATCCGAATCAATCCATATGCTCCCATCTTTAATAAGATTCCAGCTAAAAGCATACATGTACTGTAATGTGCTTCCCCGTGGGTATCTGGTAACCATGTATGTAGGGGTATCATCGGCGATTTGACAGCATAAGCAATAAGAAACCCAAAATAGAGTATTATTTCCAATGCTGCGGGATACGATTGATTAGCTAATTTTTCTAAATCTAATGTTGGTTCGTTGGAACCATATAAACCCATACCTAGAACTCCTATTAAGAGAAAAATGGAACCTCCGGCAGTGCACAAAATAAACTTTGTAGCCGAGTACAGGCGTTTTTTTCCTCCCCACATGGATAAAAGTAAGTAAACAGGAATTAATTCTAATTCCCACATGATGAAAAAAAGTAAAAGGTCTCGAGAAGAAAATGATCCTATTTGGCCACTATACATTGCTAACATCAAGAAATAGAAAAATCGCGGATTTCGAGTAACTGGCCAAGCTGCTAAAGTAGCTAAAGTAGTGATAAATCCTGTCAGTAAAACGGGTCCTATGGAAAGTCCATCGGTTCCCAGTCTCCAGTGAAAATCAAAAAGATTGATCCATTTAGAATCCTCCTTCAATTGGGTTAATGGATCGTCCAATTGAAAATGATAACAAAATACATAGGTCATTAGAAGGAGCTCTATTATACAGATACATAGAGTATACCACCTATACGCCTTATTTCCCCTATGAGGGAAAAAGACAATTGAAGAACCCGCGAATATGGGCAAAACAAGAAGTATTGTTAACCAAGGAAAATAACTCGTGATAAAGACAAGATAAAATTAGACCAGAAAACCCCGTGCTCGGGAGAAGAATAATATATTTTCTTTTCTCGAGTACGGGCTTTTGTCGGTAAAGAGGAATCAAATGATTCAAGTGGAGTTTTTTGTCACATATCAATAAGAAAGACCCATGCTGCGAGTTGTTTCATGCCATAAATAAACACGGACACTCAAAAAATCCGTTGGACAAGCGGATTCACATCTTTTACAACCTACACAATCTTCGGTTCTTGGCGCAGAAGCAATTTGCTTAGCTTTACATCCGTCCCAAGGTATCATTTCCAATACATCCGTGGGGCAAGCTCGAACACATTGGGTACATCCTATACATGTATCATAAATCTTTACTGAATGTGACATTGGGTCTAGAAATTCCAGTTTTGAGCACAAAAGATTTTCGATCTGGTAAAAGAAAATAAGAAAATGAAAGAAATCCTATATTTTCTATTGTAGACACCAGACGAATCAATGATTTATCAAAATTTGAAGAATCAATAGATTTTCTAATCTGTTTATGAGAAAGGGCCAAGATACTTTGATTTCCATTTCAATAACCATAACCATGAAATATTAGTTTACGAATTCAATTCATGTTAAATTTATTATCTTTCTATATGTACATATTCATATACATAGAACATATACATATAAAAAGATTCTAGTATACAGAATATATCAATCTAATTAAGGTGATATATTATATATCAGATGAATACATTTGTTATTAGGTTAGTGATAGAATAGGTTAGTAACTATAAATCATAAATCTATATGAAAAAAGAGAATAAAGAAAATAAATAATAAAATAATAAGAATAGAATATTAGATTCTATATTAGAATATTCTAAAAGTCTTATGTTTTGATTTATATGTGAAAATAGAATAATTATGACTAATTATTCAGCAAATTCGATTGATTGATACAAGTTGATTTTCTGTTACGATGGATCGACGAAACAATAGCTAGTCCAATAGCTGCTTCAGCAGCCGCAATGGCTATAACAAAGATTGAGAAAATTTCTCCTTTTAATTGCCGACTATCAAATATATCGGAAAATGCGACGAGATTTATATTCACCGAATTAAGTATAAGCTCAAGACACATAAGTGCTCTAACCATGCTTCGGCTTGTGATCAGTCCATAGATACCGATAGAAAATAAATAAACACTTATAAAAAGTATATGCTCTAACATCATTGATAAATCCCTCATCTATCTCGATTCATTTCAATATGAACGAACAAAAATTAAACCAATTCAGTTGACTAGAATAGAAGAATTACAGAACAAAAGAAGATATTCACAGTAGATTTAAATAAAATAGATTCAATTTTCATTCTTTAATTAAAAAAAAAAGAAGTTCTTATTATATTAGATTATTGACGAGCCATAGTAATTGCACCTATCAAAGAAACTAAAAGAATTATAGAAATGAGTTCAAAAGGAAGATAAAAATCTTTGGATAAATGAATCCCAATTTTTTGAACGTCGCTTATTAAGTCCTGTTCTATAATCTGATTTGATCTTGTAGTCCGAAAAATTCCGGACCATGATGTATTTGGGATAGTAGTCATTAATGAAAAAAAAATACTTGTACAAACGAGTGAAGTTATCCTATCTCCAATGGTCCACAAATAGGAATCATTGGAATATTCTGAACCGTTCATGAACATCACAGCAAATATAATTAATACATTTATGGCTCCCACATAAATAAGGAACTGCGCGGCAGCTACAAAATAGGAATTTAATGAAATATAGAATAAGGATATACAAACAAGAACCAATCCCAATGAAAAGGCAGAATCGATGGGATTGGTAAGTAATACTACTCCCAGACCTCCTAATATAAGAACTGATCCCAGAAATACTACAAGAATATCATGTATTGGCCCAGGTAAATCCATTATGAAATAAAAGATAAATAAATTAGTCGAAATATTTCATGACCTTACTAAGGGTCCAGGAAAGGAACTATTTTTTTATATGATACCTTCCTAATTGAATGAAAAAGAAAATGAATATCATTAGATAGATAAAAGAAAGTTATTTGGCTAATCCTACTTACTTTTTACTTTATTCCAAGCCAAATCTTAGTAATTGGTAATCGTTCTTGAATCAAGCAAGGTTTTTTTTTTATTTTTTCATTGGATTTTTTGAATCCATAACTGTTTGAATTGTGTAATCTCCAATTATTGACATTGGTAACCGACCTAAAGAAATTTGATTATAATTTAATTCGTGACGATCATAAGTGGAAAGCTCATATTCTTCAGTCATCGATAAACAGTTTGTTGGACAATACTCGACACAGTTACCGCAAAATATACAGACACCAAAATCAATACTATAATGAAGCAATTGTTTTTTATTAATATCTTTTTCAAATTTCCAATCAACAATGGGAAGGTCTATTGGACATACGCGAACACATACTTCACAAGCAATACATTTATCAAATTCAAAATGGATTCGACCACGAAAACGCTCTGATGTGATTGATTTTTCATAAGGATATTGAATAGTTACAGGTAAACGATTTGTATGGGATAAGGTAATTATGAAACTTTGTCCGATGTACCTTGCGGCTCGTATTGTTTGTTTGCCATAATTCATGAACCCAGTAACCATAGGTAACATATTTTAGATATCCAATGAATAAAATTTATGTTTATTTCTCTTGGTTTAGATAAGTTATGAATATAGAATATTCATTATTGTTTTCTCTTAATTTCTTCTTTTTATTTATATATTTCTAGTTTATAGTGAAACAAGTTGAAAAGAAGTTGTCAATAATAGATTACCTAGAGAAATAGGTAAAAGAAATTTCCATCCAAGATTTAATAATTGATCCATTCTCATCCTAGGTAAAGTCCATCTTGTTGTGATAGGAATGAACAGAAACAAATAAGCTTTAGCTAATGTAATAAAGATACTAATTACTATTACAAAGACTCTAAACTTTTTAGTTATTCCAAAAAGTTCAGTAAGAGATATGTACGGAATAGAAAAATTCCACCCACCTAAGTAAAGAACTGTTACAAATAATGAAGAAACTAATAGATTTAGGTAAGAAGCAAGATAAAAGAACCCGTATTTTATACCTGAATATTCGGTTTGATAACCTGCTACTAATTCCTCCTCTGCTTCTGGTAAATCAAAAGGTAATCTTTCACATTCTGCTAGAGAAGACATTAGAAAAACTAGAAACCCTATGGGCTGACGCCACAGATTCCATCCCCCAAAACCATATTTGGACTGTGCCTCAATTATATCAACTGTACTTGAACTGTTAGATAATTATAGTCGATGATAGCATCACTGCTCCCATCACTATTCCAAAACCGTACATGAAACCTAAGCTTCATACGGCTCCTCTATGGCCACAAAGAAATGTAAGGTAAGGACTAGTTTAGTATTATTGCTCTCCTTGGACCTTAGGTAAATACAATAATTCGACCAATAAAATTCTGTCTGCTAGAATAAGAAAAAGAAGAAAAAGCACTTCTGAATTGATCTCATCCCTTATAATGTATAATGAAAATAATCAAAATTTATCTTTGTTCAGCAATAACTTAATCCTTAAATCAAATACTAGTTCTGTTCATAAATAGAAAGATTTGGGCATTAGTTAATGAATCATGATAAGAATTCCCATATGCATATGTATGAAGAAAAGAATATTCTCTTATTATTCCCGTTTTATTCTTTATTTATTATATTATCGTATTGCATTCTATTTGTCTTGTTCCTGTTCTTCTTTCTTAAAACTAAAAAAAAAAAGGAAAGAAAATAAAGGATTAATTCGTTCTTGATAGTCATTTATTTAATCAGCGAATAGTAGCATACTCTAGATCGGAATCGTGGGGAAGTACTGCTTGATCATTTCTACCAACTTCAAGCCCTTATTATGATTCATTTTATGCAAAGTTTTATGCAAAAATCCCTTTTTTGATTCTTGATACCTTACCTTATTTCCATTACTCATCCTTTGCGTACTTTGGTGTTCCTAACTGCCCGCTTCTTTTTGATTGATCCCTAGTATAGTTATAAATACAGTTGATCTTTTGCATCCGCTTCAAGATATGACGACTAAGAAAATAATCTAAATCTTGGGGTAAACAACTTATGTTTACTTCAATTTTCTTCTTGTACCTAGGGAATGAGATTTTTATTGTTTTACTGCAAATTGAGGAGCAGTTTTGTTTCACTCATATAACTATCTGGTTTAACTCATCGAACTGAAATGTAAAAAAAGAAAGATTTTTTTCTTCTTTTATTTCATATTCATATTTCAATATGAAATTATATGAATTCTATATTCTATTTTATTGTATTTCAATTCATTTTTTCTCTCTTTTCTAGAAAAGAGAGAAAAAAAGTTCATGTTCCAACGAATCACACGTAGAGATATTGCTAACACACATAGAGTTAATGGTAGTTCATAACTAATCGATTGAGCTGTAGCTCGTAGACCGCCTGAAAAGGAATACTTATTATTTGATCCATATCCTGACATAAGAAGACCAATGGGGACAATACTTGAAAAGGCAATCCATAAAAAAACACCTATACTGAGATCAGCTAAAACAAGGCGATATCCAAAAGGAATTACTAAATAACTTAGTAGAATTGATATAAACCCTATAGAAGGTCCGACCCTAAATAAACGAATATTACTTCTAGATGGAAGAAGATCCTCCTTCAAAAGTAGTTTGGTACCATCTGCTAAAGCTTGAATAATGCCTAAGGGGCCAGCATATTCAGGTCCAATACGTTGTTGTATTGCTGCAGATATTTTTCTTTCTAACCACACAATGACTAATACCCCCATTGTGATTCCTAAGACAAGGGTTAAAATGGGGACAAAAATCCATATGAGTCCATAAACTTCTTTTAAGGATTCTAATCTATAAAAAGAATTAATAATTTGTACTTCTGTCGTCATATCAATTATCATTTCAACGATCAACTTCTCCCATAATGATATCTATACTACCTAGTATCGTCATGATATCAGCCAATTTCATTCTTTTAACTAGCTGGGGAAGAATTTGCAAATTGATGAAACCGGGTGGACGAATTTTCCATCTCCAGGGGAAAACACTATTATCTCCTATTAAATAAATTCCTAATTCTCCTTTTGGGGCCTCTACCCTTACATAAAGTTCTTGTTTTAACAATTCAAAATTGGGTGAAAGTTTTTTAGTAATAAATCTATATTCAAAATTATTCCATTCGGAATTCTTTGTCCTATGAAAACGCCGGTTTTCTAAATTCTCATAAGGTCCTCCAGGAATTCCTTCTAGAGCCTGTTGAATGATTTTTATGGATTCTTGCATTTCACCAATTCTTACTAAATAACGAGCTAATGTATCGCCTTCTTTTTGCCATTGAACTTCCCAATCAAATTTATTGTAACACTCATAGCGATCAACTTTACGAAGATCCCATTGGATTCCAGAAGCTCGTAACATTGGTCCTGATAAACCCCAATTTATTGTTTCCTCCCCACCAATAATGCCCACTCCTTCAACTCGTTCCAAAAAAATGGGATTTCGCGTAATGAGTTTTTGATACTCAACAACTTCTGTTAAAAAAGAATCACAGAAATCAAAACATTTATCTATCCAGCCATAAGGTAAATCCGCAGCTACTCCTCCGATGCGGAAATAATTATGCATCATCCGCATACCTGTGGCGGCTTCGAATAGATCATATATTAATTCCCTCTCTCTTAAAATATAGAAAAAGGGAGTCTGTGCACCGATATCGGCCATAAAAGGACCAAGCCATAACAAATGGGAGGCTATACGGCTCAGTTCCAGCATAATAACTCTGATATAACTGGCCCTTTTAGGCACTTGAACACTTTCCAATCGTTCTGGTGCATTTACTGTTATTGCTTCTGTGAACATAGTAGCTAAATAATCCCAACGTGTTACATAAGGCAAATATTGTATAATTGTTCGGTTCTCCGCTATTTTTTCCATCCCTCTGTGTAAATAGCCTAATATAGGTTCACAGTCAATAACATCTTCACCATCCAGAGTAACGATCAGCCGAAGAACACCATGCATCGATGGGTGGTGAGGGCCCATATTAACTATTATAAAATTTTTTCTTGTAACCGGTACAGTCATATTTTTTTCCTGAAATCATTATTTCATGAATTTCTTAAAATGTAAAATCTAAAAAAAAAAGAATAACTGAACTAATAAAAAAGAATTAAAAAAGAACAAGGATAAATAATAAGAAAATAATAAGAAACTCAAAGAATAAATTCAAAATGAATTAACGAGTTTTTGGTTCCCGAATATCTAACTGATCCGTTAATTTCTTATAACGCACTTTATTTTCCTTTGACAAATAAGTCAATAATCGTTGACGTTTTCCCAGAATTCTTCGCAGACCTCTTTGCGATAAAAAATCTCTTTTGTGCAATTCTAAATGCGAAGTAAGTCTCCGTATCTTACTGGTGAAATGGAATACTTGAAATTCAACAGACCCGCTATTTTCTTCTTTTTCTTCTTGTGTAATAACTGAGATGAATGAATTTTTGATCATAAATTTAAATTTATATCTTTATTTTCTGTTAATTTTACCAATCAAGAAAAAGAAGAATATTTATTATGCCAGTTGTTTTCATCTAGTATACATCAAAATTGGATTTCATTCATATACTACTTTGGTTTTTTATTTATGTGGTTTATGTTTTTATGTTTTGTATATTTGGATTAAATATACAAAACATATATGTATTCACGAAAGAGAACAATTTCTTTTTTTACTTAAAAGGATTCCGCTCTTCCTAGTGAAAATTGATACACTATGAAATCAGCATCATGTATTAGAATATTACACAGTGTATATGTTTCGGCTTTCATCTACCAAATATGTTACATTATATATAGGAAATCCACTCTAAATTTTTTTCATTTTTCATTGGAATTGAATTCATTCTTAATTGTGAATACATATGTATTCTTGACATACTGAAACGACTGCTGTTATTGGTATCAAACCAATAGCGATTCATACAAGCTACATCTTCTAATCGATAATTGGGCCAAAGAAACAATTTGAATTTAATGAAATTTTTTTTATCTGTATTAATATGTTTGTCCTCATTAAAAAATCGCCCACAGTTTCTTATTTTGTTTTCATTGCAAAATCTTGGATTTTTATCCACAACATTCAAATTCTGGGAATTGAAACAAATTCGAATTCGAAATTCTCTACGACGTCTGGGAGATAGAATATTTTCAGGAACAAGTAAATCATAATGATTTTTGTCTCCACTCAAAAATCTGTTGCTGTGTCGTGCAATGGGTTTTGAAAAACCCCTTTTCTCCATATATCTTTTTTTTGTGTATTTTTTATTTGTTTGGTGCTTCTTATTATCGACCAATGAGATATCCATAGTTTGATATATAATAAATCTTCCGTCCTTTCGTATAGATAGACAAATTGGTTCAATAATAAATATTCCCTTTCTTATCAATTCTGCAAGAACTAGGTCCTTTTGAATCAGCATTTCGTTTAGATCTATTTCACCTCTTTGAATCGAAAATATAGCAATTTCCTTTGGATTTATCAGTCTAAGTAGGAGACAATATACCCTGATATTCTTCATTATTTTATTATTTAAGAGATCAGCCCATCTTAGTTGAAAAAGGAAATATTTTTTCAAAAAGAAATCTAGTTCCATTTCATTCTTGCTCTTATATTGATATTGTTTTTTTTTTATTTCAAATCTTTCAGAATCTTCTTCAACATCTTTTTTATTTTTTTGTTTTAGTAGATTCCATACAAGATTCCTTTGGACCTGTTGTTCGTTTTCTTCCTGCTTGAAATTTCCTAATTCAAGATCTTTTTTTTTATTAGATGATTTTTTTTGATTTACATTAATGTTTTTACTGTTTTCATTTCTAGAAAAATAAAAAAATAGTGATTTGATTGGGATGATCCAAGGTTGAATTTTATATACATCAAAAAGTAGCACAAATTCTGGGAAGAACCAAGTTTCTAGATTGGATATAGTATCATGATTTGATGCGGCGGTATCATATAACCTTTCTTTATTCATTCCCATGCAATCAAAATATTTTCTTTTTTGATTGCATGGTTTGATCTCTTGATAAATTGTAGGATAAAAAAGATCTTTTTTTTCCATCTTTTTTAAATTCTTAATTTCAGTCTTAGTATTTTTCTGAATCTTGATGCCAATATGTATATCGGTCCAGATATCAATATCTTTTTTAAAACAAAGATGAAGAATTCTACAATCAAAATATTTTCTATCCAAATCTATATTCCTATCATTTGTGTTCCTATCAATAAGATATCCTTTTTCTAGATAATCATTACTAGGTATACTTACCAATACATAAAATGATTCAGGTTTCGATGTATTGAAATGATATGGAATTTCTTGGTCCCCATTTCTTTCTAATGTTGATCCAGAAATGTATAAATTAGGGAGGCTTATGTATTTATATGATAAAAGATCATATCTGTAATGTTTTTTCCATTTGTCTTTTTGACTCATAAATAAATTTACTGCATAGTCATTTTTATTCATGGAATAAATGAATTGGTATTTTTTATATAAATCCAATTGGTTTGATTCCTTGTTTTTAATTATACAATTCTTATTGATTCTATTTCGCAATTCTTTAGGTACTAATCGAGACCTTTTTTTTTGAGATAAATCATATTGAGAATGACCTTTTAACCAGTTTTTCCATTCGTTCACTACATACGTATGAATTTTATTATGTCTTGATTTGGAATTAAATATTCCGTGTATCATAAAATAGTCTTTTAAATTATCCTTAAAAAAAGGATAGTTCCCTTCATATTGAAATAAAGGTCTCAAATGATACTTATTAAGTAATTGGTTTTGTGATATTTTGTAAAAAACATATGCTTGGGACAGGGAAGATAAGTTCCAATAAGTATTGGAATTTTGATTGATATTAGTAGTATTATCAGTATTTGAAAACAATTTTTTTATAGTCAAAATAAAATTCATTGTATTTTGATTTGTTTCATCAATTCCTTCTTGTTCTTTATTTATTTCATTGTTGTAAATGGATTTATTAAAGATCTTTTTTGTTGATTCAAAGAAAAGTTGTGCATTTATCTTAGAAAGGGTAATGGTACATAGCAAAATATCTATGTATATTTTTTCAATGAATGCTTTGATAAAGTAGTGTGATTTACGCATTAATCGGATATTTTTCCTTTTTAATATTTTCCAAATATGTTTCTGTGATCCCGATCTTTTATTATCATAAATTAGAACTATTTCTTTTTTTTTCTTATCTTTTGCGGTTCGTTCAATTTGATTCCTTATTTTGATTGTCTTATCAGAAAGATCTTTCATTCTTCTTTCTATTAGTGAATAATTTAACCGATTCATCGTTCGATTTAGAACTGACGATTCGCGAAGAATCTTATTATTTCTTTTGAAATCTTTTTTATTTTCGTTCGGTTCATATACTTTTTCCTTCCTCAATTCAAATAAGAAATTTGGATTGACTTTCTCCAGTTTTTTCATTATTAGTTTGATAACTCGAACTATCTTGATGACTCCTTTTGTTTCTTCTTTTCTAACTTTTAGAAAGGTTTTTCTTTTTTTATTTAAAGATTTTAGAACTTGTAAAAATCCCTTTTTCACTTTTTTTTTTCTTTTTTGAAGTTCTTTATAAATAGGTTCAAAAAAAAAAGGTCGTTTTCGGCGAGAACCAAAGGGAAGTTCCGCTTCCATTCCCCAGACTGTTAAAAAACAAAAATTTGTTTTTTTCTCTTCTTTTTTCATTATATCTCTATGATGAAATCGTGCCTTATATTTTCTCCAAGGTTTTAGACAAAAAGGATATAGAATCTTTATCTGAATACCATCTATTAACCAATCTTGGGGAAACTCTTTTTCTGATAATTGAACACCATTATAGGTGCATTTAATATACATTTCTCTATTCCATTCCTGAAAATCCTCGTCCCACTCGGGAACTTGGAATAATAACATACGAAAAATATTTTTGGCTATTATTAATGAAGGTAATATAATGTATTTTCTAAGAAAAGATTGGGTTACTAACATCAAGCCTCTTATTACTTGAGTAAATATAAAGCTATCCCAAGCTTCTGATATTTCTCTCTGTTCATTTTTATAGATTTTGTCCTCTTTCTCCTTTCCTTCTTTTGTATCTTCATTTTCAAAATAGGAAATTTTTAGTTCTGATTCTTGTTCTCTGCCCATCCAATTTCTAAAAATGAGATTCTTCATTTCGTTGATATAAAAAAACGAAAAAAAAGATGTTTTGTCTATACGATCCAAAAAAAGTGGGGAATGTACATTTATTTGAAAGAGGTTCCAAATAACTGTTTTACGTCTTTGAGCGCGCATGGATCCTTTGATTAGATTGCGGCGAAAATCCGATTGTTTTGAGTAACGTATAAAAGACACCTCTTCTATTTGATCATCATTTTTATCAGTGTTACTCATATTTTGAATACTATAAATAGAAATAGAATTGGTATTCTGATCATTCTCATTAGAAATTATCACACGTTTGGCTCTTCTTGAATGAATCGCAAAATCTTCTTCCTCCAATGCTTCTTCATTTTCTTCTTCCTCTTCTTCCAACAAATTATCGGTTAATTTGTATGACCATCGAGAAACCTTTTTACTGACTTCTTCTATTCTAATTCCAACAGATTTCTTTTTCATTTTTTTTTGATCTTTTGTATGTGTTGTAATTACATCAAATACAAATTGCAAATATTTTGCTTGACTTTCTGAATCAATTCCCTTTTCTTCTGTAGAATTCAAAAATGATTGACGGTGAAGTTTTACGGAATCATTAAGAAGTAGATCATGAATCTTATTTATAAAAAAAAATTCTACTAAATCTTCTGTATCTGTATAAGTATTCATGATTGCGCGTGAATAGGATTTTTTTCTCATTCCTCGATATAGTCCGTTGAAAAAAGGATCATATGCTTTTGGCAAGCATTTTCTTTTTTTTTCATCATCACATAATATGGTTCTTTTTTCAAGCATATCCAGACTAGGGGATCCCTCATTTTTTTCTAGAATTTCGATTCGGCTTCTCAATTCATTGTTCAAATTGCGCTTTTTTTTTTCATTAGTATAAATCCAAGAATTATAAAGATCTTCGTCGTATAGTTTTTCTATTATGTACAAAGAAATTCTTTGTTCTAGCATTTCCGAAAAAGTCGATAAACTGGGTGGATATGTAAAGGATATTGTTTGTTTCCCATCACTCGTACATGTAAAAAAAAAAAATTGTGACATTTCATTGCGTAAAGCATTTTCTAATTTAGAATTTTTTATATATCGTAATGGACGATTCCATCGTTTATAATCGAAAAGAAAAGAAACAAAAGTTTTTTCAACCCTTTCAACTTCAATTTTTTTATTTCTATTTATTCTTTTCTTTTTCTCTTCTTTCAGTCTTCCCAATTCCCAATTTTCTTGATGGGTCTCCAGATCAGAATCTTCGTAAACTGGGCTATCTTGATAGCGTGCCTCTTTCAAGTGAAATTCATCCTTTGTTTTTTCCTTTCCATTCACTCGGATCTCTTCCGTTTCATCTATTTTGTCCAGATCCTCCTTTTCTTCCGAACAAAGGTTTTCTTCGGTGGATCCCTCTTGTTCCTGTTTAGTCTCCTTCATTTCGTAAGTTGTTTCTACATCGCTTTCTTCCGTTTCTGAGGTTTCTTTCTCTTTCAGTTTCTTAGTGACAATAGGCGACGGCATTCTGCCTAAATAGTAAACACAGGTGATAAATAAGAGAATACTAAAGATTCGAGCCATAGAATTTCTCAATTCTGACACAAGATACTTATTAGATCGAATAGAATGATTTTGCCGTATCCAGAATAATACCAATCCAACCCATTTCATGAATAAAATGTGACCAATTAACCAACCAACAAAACTACTTGTTAAAAAGGAAATCTTGTTGTTGCATCGAAACATAGAAATGTTGACTAATCTGGCTAACGTGGAACTTGGTAAAATGAAATGGTTGAATAATTGAAGAATTAGATTATTCAGGAATACACATTGAATGCTGAGATTACGCATTGAATTTCTGGTAGTAGATCCATAATCAAAAAAGTTTTTATGATTGTTCCAGAAGAAATGAAACAAAAGATACGGTAGAACTAGGACAGTTATTGTATGAGGTCTACCCAATGCTAGATGCAGAGGCGCATAATAGATCGATATGAACATCATGAGCTGTCCCGCAATAAAACCAGTTGTTGCTGATACCTCCTTCTCGGTTCCTTCTTCCATAACCCGAGCTCGGAGAAGGAAGAGATAAGAGGGCCCTATGGAGAATGTGGTCAGAAATCCATAATAGAGCCCGACCACAACGACCGAATTTATTATCTTCATGCATAAGGATAATGG